GCTATTTTGCTTCAATTTTCCCTATACAAAAAATTTAAATTGAAGATTTAGTTACGATTATAAATAAACTTTCTTTCTTTATCCATGGATTCCTTACTCATACTCATTCAATTGGAAGTATTGATCCAATTAAAAAAAATTATGTTTCGTAATTTCATAATCCAATATCCAATTTTTCAATTTATAATTGACTCTTGGATACAAATCACGAGAATGTATATTCTTCCTCGAATTTTTCATTGAAGGGTAAAGGCTTAAATCCTTTTTACGAGATAAAGTTTTTGTTTTGATCGGAATGGGTTATTAATCAAACCGAGGGACCCCTTAACAGTTAAGGGATTAACAGAACGAATCACACTTTTACCACTAAACTATACCCGCTACAATCCGATTATTGTATATAAATCGACTTTTTGTCGAACAAGAAACTTGGTCGTAATCAAAAGTATAGGATCAAAAAAGAATCATGCAAATTAGAGCGTTAACCCGAGGACTTAAGAGATTAGGAAAAGAGAACTCATTTAAATAACTAAATACCAAGTCTTTTGCTGGAGTTTTTTGACGGATATGGGTTGACAAAACTATTTAAGCCGTAACATAAAAATGCATTGTTCAAGAATTCATAGTTCATTTGTTTTCTTATCTTATTTTTTTTATTTACATTTGTTTACTTTAACTGATTTTTTACTGAAAAAAAAGTAAATAAAAGATAAAGCTAAGAAATTAAGATAGGAACTGACATTTTGATTATATATCAAAATAGCAAAGGAACCGAAATAGTCCTTATTATGATTGTTTCAATATCAATAATAAGAATTTGTGTTTTCAAATTAAAATTAAATAAATCATTTTAATTTGATTCCTTGGAACAAAAGAGGCCCGGCCCAGCTAGGTACTGACCAGGCCAAGCCGTGTAAAGAAAAGGTTTCTTTGGACAAAATCAAAGAGGGATCCTTTGTATTTTATTTATTATTATTTAGTTTTAAATATTATATTAGTTGAAAAACAAAACTATAAATAAACTAAAGAAAAAGAAAGGGGCCTTTTTCAAGCCCTAATTTTGCTTATGTAACATAATAATTATCCTTTTTCAATTGGGGGAAAGATGGCTGAGTGGACTAAAGCGTCGGATTGCTAATCCGTTGTACGAGTTTTTCGTACCGAGGGTTCGAATCCCTCTCTTTCCGTTTTCGTCGATAACTTTTTGTTTCCTTTCAAATTTTTCGTGAGTTAGTTCTTTATTTAAGTTTTTTTAGTTATTTTATATTTATAATAGTTAAAATTATATAGTTAAAAATGTGAAGTAGCTAAAATCCTATTAAGAACATTTCAGAACATTTCAAAATCGAGTAAAAAAAAAACCTTATTTATTTTTATTCTTCACGTCCAGGATTACGTCCCGGATCATTAGATAGAAATCCGAAGATGAATAGAGAGACAAAGAATATTACTATCGTGTAAACAAATAGTTTTAGAGTAAGCATTACACAATCTCCAAGAATTATTTTTTTAGGAAAAAAGAGAATAGATTCTCTATTTGTATATTTGTATTTTATACCGCATATCCTAGTATGTATGTTTCTATTTTTATTTTGACACCAATAAATAAACTAAAGTTCTTTTGATTTGAGATGAGAAATAGAAAAGAATTTTCAAAAGATTCATTTATAATATTTTTTTTTTTCATATAAATAAATAAATAAAGTGTATTTTTTCATTACCAAAAATATTCTTTCATACCCCCAAATTGTGTAAGACTCCAAGAGGTTTTGCAATGGAAAAAGTCAGAATAAGGAAGTGAAACGTGGTGATCCCGATTTATTATGGTTATACCAGAATTTCAATATTTGACTCGAGGTTTCACAGATACTTTAAGACTTATCTGATCTTATCAATTGGTAAATTTTTTTTTTTCGAATAAATCAGCAATTTGTCTAGGACAGTATTAAAAATCTCATCGAAAACTTACAGCAGCTTGCCAAACAAAAGCTAAGAGAAAAAATAGCACAGGTATTACTGGCATAACATCTACGATTGGATTGAAAAAAGCATAGGCCTCAGGCAATTTGGCGACGAAAAAACTACTTGAATAAAGGACAGAATTAAGACAGATACAGATCAAACTAAATATATTAAGCATAAAAACCATTTTGTTCTTGAGGATAATTGTATTTATTTTGATTGAGTTATTAATAAGTTGAGTTATTGATAGAAGGGAAAATTAATAAAAATAAATTAGATAGACCAAAAGAACTTCTTTGATTTGAACTCGTCCAATCAAAACTCCTTCAACTTCAACTCTCAAATCAAAAGTGAATAGAATAAATCATACTTTCATACAATATCTTAATTGAATTAGATGTAATGATCAATAAATTCATCAGTTTAATTCTATATCTACACATAGCACAATTCTATCAAGAATCTAATTTATTTTATAGATATTTAAGATATTTAGACTGAAGTTGACGAACAACCAATAACAATATTAGTGTTTATTAGTGTCAAGTATAAATGTAAATGGGGCGTGGCCAAGTGGTAAGGCAACGGGTTTTGGTCCCGTTATTCGGAGGTTCGAATCCTTCCGTCCCAGAGCATATCCGTCCACATATCCAAAACAGTATAATAATATCATATACTTAACCCATATGAATCATAGAATATTTGATATATATAATATATATATATTATATCAGAATAAAGGTTACTTTTTTGAAGCTATAAAATTGAAAAAAAAAAAGAATATATATAGCAACCTAAATCTTCTTTTACATCATTCTTTATCCACTATTTCATTAAAAAAAGAAATTGGATTTTTTTAATCATTGATGATTTAATACAAATCTGGATTTATCTTTCTCGTATGATGATAAAATGCAATGTGGTCTTACTATAAACTATAAAATCTTATTCAAATAATGATATGGAGGTCAGAAAATTTTCAATCAATTAGATTAAATTGATGATTTCTTAGGAGTTCTTAGTACTCGAAGAAGTGTGAAATTGGTGAATTTATCCTATCAGGTTACTTGAAGATCCAGATTCAAAGAGAACTTATTTATTTGTTTGAATTTTATTCGTGTTATTTTTATTTATAATTAGTATTTTTAATATTTTAAAATATTATAGATTTATATATTTTAATATTTATAAATATATGTTTCTGGGGTTAATGCTTAGACTTCTTCAGAAACTCTATTTCATATAGAAGGAAAAAAAATAAAGTATAGATTACTAGGTATTGATCGAACCAATGACTATTCATAATTCCATAATGGAATTAATTACATACTGGTTCCAAACTAAAGGAATGTTATGGTAAAACTTCGTTTAAAACGATGTGGTAGAAGGCAACGTGCGACTTGAAGGATACGATCCACTGTGGATTCTTACATCCACCACTTTTTATTATTATATTAGGAATGAAAGTGCTTTTGGCTCGACATCGTTTGTTCTGTTCACTAGAACTCTCATTTTTTTTTGGGGGGGGGTTGTAATATAAACCGTATCATACATGATGGAGCTCGAGCAGAACGTATTGATTCGTTTTTCGGAGGCAAGAATCTAGGGTTAGTATCAATTAATAAATTGAGACAACTTTGTAAGTCTATTTTTGATATAGAAATCTAAAGGATCAAATTCAAGTAAGTTTCAAATTCAAAAGTAAAATCTTTTGGAATTGGTAAAATCCTTTCGCTCAAATCAAAAGTGGATTACACAAGAATCAACCATTCATATGATTGTTTGATAGAAAGAAATCACAAAAAATGGTGTGTTGCTGCCATTTTGAAACGATTAACTATCACCGAAGTAATATCTAAACCTAATGATTCAAGGCAAAGATAAAGGATCCTAGAACAAGGAAATACCGTTTTCAATTGTCTTAACAACTAGAACTAGATTAAATCAAAATAGATTCGAAAGGAGACAGATAAAAAAGGGATTAGAGACCGCTCAATAATCAATAAATGAAATACTTAAAAGGTTTTCTTTGCGAGTTATACAACTTGAGTTATGAGAGTGCAAATTACAAATATGAGAATCCTTTTTTGTTGGGGAAAGAGTAAGAAACAAGTATTTAAATCATATAATAAAGAAAGAGAATTCTTGGTCTAATTGATTTGATGATTTTATGGATCTATTTGCCATTCTAATTTTGTATATAAACATAACTTGAATCTTCTTGAGCCGTACGAGGAGAAAACTTCTTATACGTTTCTCGGGGGGGTTTCTCTACATCTATCCCAATGAGCCATTTATCGAATCGTTGCAATTGATGTTCGATCCCGAAGAGAAGGAAGAGCTCTTCGGAAAGTGGGTTTTTATGATCCGATAAAGAATCAAACTTATTTAAACGTTCCTGTTATTCTATATTTTCTTGAAAAAGGCGCTCAGCCTACAGGAACTGTTTATGATATTTCAAAGAAGGCGGGGGTTTTTATAGAACTTCGCCTTAATCACCAAACAAAATTAAATTAATGAAATATAAATATATATAAATTAAAGAAGGTAAGGTATGGATGATTTGTATAGATTTTTGTATAACCTTTTCTTTGCTTTTTTTTCCCTTTTTCAATTTATATCATATTTAATCTTTTTTTTTCTACTTATAGAATGTCGTCTTTTATAACGATAAAAATCTATTTTATTGGTTTTATTGATGTAATAGATGAGAAAAATATCGAGAGAATAAACAATTTGGTCTTAAATTTTTGATATTATTGTCATGTCAATGGGTGTTTTTTATTTTTCATTGGAATTCGATGAACAAATAAAAAAGCAAAGGGTTAAGCTTGCTTTTTTTACTTTATACTTAATATTAATACTTATATTGATTGATATTAATTGAATAAACCTGGAATTTTTATACTTCTTTTTTAATTTATTCGTCCGCCTACACTCTTTTGTATATATGTCAATTATATATCTAGTGCCGATCCAACATAAATTCTTAGTTCTTGGTTTTCATTTTAATAAATTGAAAAATTGAATTAAAATGA